AGAAACGAATCGTTGATCCAAGACCAGGATTTTTGGAGGACTCTACCGACCAGAAAAAAATCTGTAATTCTCAGCAAGGTTGTTTCTTTTTTTCTCCAAATCCAAAAATTCCTCTTATTTTATGTACAGGTTGTCAATTCAGCATTGGGTAAAAAAAGGACAGGGGTGCCCCCTTTCCAGTAAATGGTTCAAACCCTTTATATCGATATGAGTGTTCTATATCGGAATCGGATAAATTGCAACTATTTATTTTGAAAGCATCACTATACTAAACTAATATAGTGGTAGAAAGAATACCAATGTTGCGCCTGGACTTCAAACAATTGAGTTTTAACCATCTTAAGGATCCCACATTATTGGTTGATAGAGAATCAAAGTCGATTTCCCAATGAGTCACGAAATGCTATGGTTCGTACATATGATTTACGAATTAATTCAGAAGTAATTCGCCAGATAGTACACCTTTATTTTCAAGTTCTAAAGAAAAAAAAAAAGTGCAGCTGGTTGAATCCAGCCTTGTATTGAAATAAACAACTCGCACACACTCCCTTTCCAAAAAAGATCAATACGCCAAGTACTAGACTGAGATTTATTGGATTTGTTGCTAAAATATCGGTATTAAATCCGAAACTCCCGGCGGATGACCAGTGACCCAAGGAAACGAAAGAATCGGTTACATTTTTCATATGATCTCCTCTTATAGATAGTACTACTTGACCAGAGCTTATAGTACTTTGCCCCCCATTTTTTTTTGTTTATTTGATTTTTTTATTGACTTATTTCGATTTCATTTATCAGTATTCAATATAGAATATAGGAATTGTGGAAATTCCTATTTCTTTCTTATTTCAATTCAAGTTCCCAACCCAATAAGAAAATACTGAATTTGCTTAGTATTAGGTCCCAGGCCTTATGTCCATTGCGAAATGCCTCATTTGTAGCAGCACTTCCTAAAAACAAAAAAAGGAGTTTCCTTTGGACTAAGAAGGGGAGAAGGCGAGTGAATCCGCTAATTGAATTCCATTCCTCATCCTCAAATAAGTCCTTCCCGGAGTATTGTCTCAACGAATAATTGAAAGGTATGAATTGTAGGAGTTCAATTTTGATAAAATTCGAAAAAGCAAGCGACAAGACCCAAGACTGAGATAAAAAAAAAAGAAAAGAATTTCCCATTTCTATTTCGAGGATGAAACTAAACAAAAGGATTTGCAAATAAAAGTGCTAATGCCACGACCAGTCCATAAATTGTTAAAGCTTCCATAAAAGCCAGGCTGAGCAATAAAGTACCTCGTATTTTACCCTCTGCTTCGGGTTGTCTCGCGATACCTTCGACGGCTTGTCCCGCAGCAGTACCTTGACCAACTCCAGGTCCAATAGAAGCCAGCCCTACGGCCAATCCAGCAGCAATAACGGAAGCGGCAGCAATCAGTGGATTCATGGTAAGTTCCTTGCAAAAAAGAAAGAAATGGTTAATGATACAATAAACCATTGAATTATGACTTATTCTTCCTTCCACTCCTAAAGTAAGATCGAGCCGGTCGAAATAACTAAGACCTATGAGTGAAAATTCAAGTAATGAGAATATGGAATCGTCAGAACAACTTGGATATCTCATTTTTCATTCCTATCCGTGGAGTTTTTTTATCAATTCATAGGGTTCTGGGTCTTCCATTTCTTTATTCCGAAAGCCCTCTTTCATTTCTTCATCCTTTCACTTTGATTCGATATGCCTGCTTTCGTCTGTTTATTCATTCGGCCCAAACGAAAAAGAGGGACTTTCTATTCTATTGGAATCCCCATCGAAATTCATGGTATGGTGTGGGGAAGGACAAAAGAGATATAGGTCGTTCATATAGATAACTAGTCACTATCTACTATCCCATATACACGTGTTTCTTCCATAACGTAAACCAAAGATTTCGATCTTCTATTCCACGGGCCACGAGATTTTATCCTTTTTCTAAAGATAGATAAGAGTTGGTTTATAGCCATTCCATATACTTAGTTCGACCCCCTAACCTATTTTTATGAAGTTCATATTCGTTTACTTTTCTTTATCATTATCCCGCATGACTACAAAGAGAAAAGAGACAAATTCATTTGTATGAATCATTCCCTAGAATAGAAAGATTTGATATCTAATTGCACGCAATTCATTTGAATTTTGACCAATCGTTGAAACTCAAAGGAAGTGGGACTGTAAAACCGCGTTTTTTGTTTAATAGAATAGCATGCCGGGACTAGATAAGATAAGACTTCTTAATACAAAATACAAATAATAAATCGTCATAGTGTGATTGACTGAACAAATCAAAATAGAATATTCATTGGAAGGGATATGACAGAAATCGGTCAAAAAAAAGGGAATCCTAGGAAAAAACTCTTTGAGATCCCTTTCCCTTTTTTACTATTTTTACTATATCAATAATAATAAATAATCTTTTTGCCTTTTTTGACTACTATTCTAGATCGTATATACTCTATTCTATTTGTATATATTATCCGTACATTGCATTGCGATAACGTAAAAAAAAAAAAAAGCAAAGCTAGTCAATGATGACCCTCCATGGATTCTCCTATATAAGCCGCGGCTAAAGTTGCAAAAATAAGAGCTTGAATACCACTTGTAAATAATCCAAGGAACATGACAGGTATAGGAACCACTGAAGGTACTAAAGAAACAAGAACAACAACTACCAATTCATCGGCCAATATATTCCCAAAAAGTCGAAAACTCAGCGATAAGGGTTTTGTGAAATCTTCTAGGATGTTAATAGGTAAAAGGATTGGAGTGGGTTGAATGTATTTAGCAAAATAACCCAATCCCTTTTTTGTAAGACCCGCATAGAAGTATGCCACTGACGTAGGTAAAGCTAAAGCAACCGTAGTATTTATATCATTGGTGGGCGCGGCTAACTCCCCATGAGGTAATTGTATGATTTTCCAAGGTAAAAGAGCCCCTGACCAGTTAGAAACAAAAATAAATAAGAACATAGTTCCAATAAAGGGAACCCAAGGACCATATTCTTCTCCAATTTGGGTTTTACTCAAGTCTCGAACGAATTCAAGGACATATTCGAAGAAATTCTGACCGTCGGTAGGAATGGTTTGCGGATTTCGAACGGCTATAGTGGCGGAACTTAGTAAGATAGCCATTACGAACCAAGAAGTGATAAGTACTTGGGCATGTACTTGGAAACCCCCTATTTGCCAATAAAAATGCTGGCCTACTTCGACACCGGATATATCATATAGCCCTTTTAGTGTGTTGACGGAAGATGGTAGAAGATTCATATTGACCTCTTACAGAAATAGAACTTAAAAAGCCATTATTTTGATTCAACCATCTCTTTCTCGACTCACCCACTTATATATTTCGGATACCCAGTAATTACAGACTATTCCCGGCGCTTTTTTTCTCTTTTGTTATATTCAGAAATTGTAACCAATTCGATAAATCCATGGAGTTCCTGAAGTAATTGACTTATCTTATTATTAATCAACAATTTCTTATATAGCTAGAACGGCCCTCACAAATTGCAGATATGAGTTTTTTAAGAATGAATCGGATTGACGCCCTAGCGTCATCATTGGCGGGAATCGAAAGATCTGCGAGATCCGGGTCACAATTTGTATCGATTAAACAAATTGTTGGAATTCCCAAAGTGATACATTCTCGAAGAGCGGTATATTCTTCGTGCTGATCAAGGATAATTACAATATCAGGCACCCCCGTCATATATTTGATGCCACCCAGATATCTTTGCAAGTGAGATAATTGTCTCTTCAACATTGCTGCATCTCTTTTAGGAAGACGGTTGAATCTTCCCCTCTTTTGTTCCGCTCTCAGGTCCCTGAACTTTTGAAGTCTCGTTTTCGTAGTGGACCAATTCGTTGACATACCACCGAGCCATTTTTTATTAACATAATGACATCGCGCCCTTATTGCAGCCGATGCTACTAAATCAGTTGCTATGATTTTGGTACCAACTAGTAAGAATTGTTTTCTCCTACTTGATGCATCAAAAAGTAAATCACAAGCTTCTGATAAAAAACGAGCAGTTCTCGTAAGATTGGTAATATGCCTACCCTTACGTTTTGTCAATATGTAAGGTGCCATTCTAGGATTCCATTTCTTAGTACCATGACCAAAATGCACTCCTGCTTTGATCATCTCTTCTAATTGGATGTTCCAATATCTTCTTGTCATTTCTCCCCACACTTTCTCTTTTTGTTTAAGAGACGAGGTACCCTGAAATAAAAAATTGTTCCGAAGGAACCTTCTACCGGAGATTTAACATGGATACACGGTCCGAGCGATGACTTCCTTTCTATTCCTTAGTTCTTTTTTATAAGAAGAGTAGGTAGTGAAAGTGAAATGAAAAGGATGAATCCCTTCTTAGGAATCAATAAATTCTGTCAATTATTGTTCTGATATATCTATCTCATGAAAATTCTTTGGAATTGGAATACAAGAAGAAAAAAAATCTTTGTGGTAGAACAAAATATCTCTCATACCCCCTTCGAATAGATTCTTAGTTTTCGTTTCCAACGAAATGTCGCCGTGTTGGCTGGAAGGGTGCACTAATCCTTTGAATCCGGTACCAACCGGTATCATACCCCCCAGAACAACATTTTCTTTCAGACCCTTCAACCAATCGATACGACCTCGTAGAGCCGCCTTTGCTAAAACTCGAGCAGTTTCTTGAAAACTCGCTTCGGATATGAAACTTTGAGTATTCAGAGACGCCCTCGTTATTCCCAAAAAGACGGCTCGATAACAGGCCGCTTCTTCCAACGCACGCCCTGTTCGTTCCGCACGCAACAACCCAATTAGCTCGCCAGGTGAAAAAACATTAGACATTCCCTCTTCTGAAACCAACACTTTTGATGTTATTTGACGTACAATAATTTCTATATGCCTATTATGGATCTGCACTCCCTGGGATCGATAAACCCTTTGAATCTTATTAACCAAAGAAATCCGACTTTGCGATATGGTTAGCTCAGCGCCAATCAAGAATCCCCAAGGAATCCCAAGAATTCTTGTTATAGATTCGTTCCAACCCTCAACCCTCTTTTCTAAGTTCATTGATATTGAATCAACCGAACGCGCTTCTAAGACTTGTTCTACTTTTGGAAGACCCTGCGTTATATCACTAGATCTTGATTTTTCATATAGAAATGTAAGTAAAGGATCTCCTCCGTACATTATTTCTCCATAATGACCATGAACGGTTGCTCCCGGAATAGCCAAATAGGGCTTAGCAGATCTTATTACTAAAAAGTCAACATGAATAATCAGAACCTGGCCAGATTTTAGAGGCGTCCCATATTGAGATATAGATAGATTTTCACAAAAAAACTGTCCAAGGCTAATTATTGTTGATCTTTCGTCACAATAATCGTGATGGAGACAATACCAATTCGAATTGAATGGATTCCAAATCCTGTTACTGCATGGATCAGGATTATAAATTCTCCCATTTTCATCCATTAAAAAATATTGAAGTATTTGAAAATCCGCTTTTAGATTGTCAAGTGGCAAATATTTATTTATCAAGATCTGATTATGAGTTATTAAATAGTAAAATGAATAAAAATTCGCAATTTTAGGGACAACCCCTAAGGGACCAAATGAATTCCTAATTGGAAGTACGGAATCCCCTTTATTTGTATTTGATTTTTTTGTTAGATTCTTATATTTGAAATCGTCGAATGGGCCTATTCGAAAACAATTAGATGATGACAAAATTATCAAAGATTTACATTCCTTATTTCGATTCAACAACGTACGAATAGTTCCTTGCTGTTGGGTAAGCAATTGTTGAATCCTTGCCTTGGAATAAAAAGGATTGGTGCGATCTGCTCCATTAACCAGGATCAACTCGGACTCTGCCGGAGCATTCCTTTTTCTGGTATACGAAATAGGGGATTTCACTAAGTCCATTCTGATGAAATCTTGAATCAGATCATTTACCCTTATTTCAACAAAGGAAGCATGAATCTCCTCCATAGAAGAACCCTTTTTTTCTTGGCACCAATTCAATACTAAACAAGTTCGAACTAATTGAATATTTGTATGAGAAATTCCTCGAATTGGTTTGCCATTTCCACAAAGGATATAATTGACAACTCGAAGTTGCACATTATCCCTTTCCTGCAACGGATCCTGAGGGAAAAGCGTTGCGAAATTTATCCCATCCGCGATTTCATACCTAACTACGGGTCGAACTAAAACAAAATACCTTTTCTTAGCAGGGGCAATCCGTTCGACATAGCTCCAATTTTTCACTTTTTTTGATTCCTTTGAATTTTTTTTTTCCCTTCCGGGTGGTATCAAGATACCGCTCTGCCAGGAGATCTTATCTGTCTCTCTGGGAAAATAAATATCTCCAGAAAATATTTTCAGTTCAATCTTTTTTGTTTTTTTCTCTACTTGGACCAATCCGCCTACTCGGCTTCTTGTTTTGAAAGTGATTTCTGTATCTACCCCAATAATACTATTATTTCGTACCATTACGGAAGACGATCCGGGTAAAATATGCACTTCCTCGGGAATGCAAAAAATTTGATCTATTTTCGTTTGGTATTTTGGCATTCTTCGATACTCAATCAAATCTTCTTTCTTTACGCTCGAACGCGCCTCGATAGTCCCATATTTAGTAATTCCCGAACTCTTTCTTCTGTATCGGGGATCGTCGAAATAAGCAAGAATACTATTTCTATGGAAAATCCCATTTATAGGTATTTCAATCGAGAGACCCGAGGGGGTTATTAGTTCTTTTTCTTGTCCTTGATTATATTGGAATGGAATGATGAATCGATTTCTTCTCCTCTTTGACAAGAAAAAGAAATCAGAATTCCCGTGGAGAATGGCAGTATATGTGAGATTACAAGGACCGTTGGGTATGATTCGACCAGGTCCTAAATAATCAAGAATCCTCTCCCCGTGTTTACCAAAGGGCTCTGAACTCAAAAATGTGTTATATCTTGCTTGATCATTAGGAACTAATAGATTAGAATTAGAAATGGATTTTCCTTCAGCAGAAAGAGAATGAACATTCATTTGATCCTGATCCTTGTGGAGTGAAACAGAGAGCATACTGGATCTGTACGGAACCCCCGATACTATCCATAAATGACTTGTTTTTGGTAAGAGATGAACATTACCATATGTATAGTCGGGTGCATGGTACACCGCGGTACTCCAATGCATTTCTCCCTCTGAGTCAGAATAAATATGTTTTCGAACCCTATCTTTCAAATTCAAGGTGGATGTTCCCGCGCGAATCTCCGCAATCACTTGTTCTGATTCTACATATTGATCATTTTGAACTAAAAGAAAACTTTTTGGTGGAATAGTCACATTATGTAGAATATCTTGATCCTCAATAGTTACATATAGGGCTATATAACATAGAAAAGCAGGATGACCATGACATGTACGTGTAGGATGAAGCAAATCCTGATTGAATTTGATTTTTCCATTAGAAGGGG